TAATGGTTCCAATTTGTCCTGAATTTTGCAGTCTGTGACCGGAAATCCATTTTTTCTACTCTCAATATAAAGGACAAGGGATGCTTTTAAGCGATGTATATTTTAAGATACAATCAATCGAAGAGAAGAATCTAAACTAGATCCAATAAAAAACAGGAATTTCTTTTTCAATTTAAAAAAGGATAAGTACAATGATATTCAAGAGAAAAAAGGAGTGAGTAATAGAATTAGAATATAGATAATATTTTTATCCGTTTTGGACCGAATTTGGCGGCATGGCCAAGTGGTAAGGCAGGGGACTGCAAATCCTTTATCCCCAGTTCAAATCCGGGTGTCGCCTGATCAACAAAAGATTTTTGATTTCTTTCCTATCTTGCCAATCTAATTTGACGAATTCTTGCGGAGCAAAAAACAGAGGCAAAGGGCTAAGTGGGCGTGTCAATACTCGATTTTGATAACCCATGGCGTAGGTTTTATAAAAGACTGTCATTTTTTTTTCTCAAAATTTAGGTGTAGCCAAAATCGGTATGAATAGAGATCAAGCAACTCTCACTTATTAATTTCATGATTGGCTCTCACCATTTATTTGATTCAATTGAATCAAATAAATGGTGAGAGCCAATTCCGGGATCCAGAACTAAGGTCGGAAATTTCGGTATCCAAAGGTTCCTAAGGGACACTCTGTTTTTGCTACTAGAATTGAAGAAGAGATTATACGAAAGACTATAATAACAAGATCTCTTAAATTACCCGTATTCAAAGTAGTGTCTCGTGACTCCGTCTGGTATTAAAAGAGTAAAGGTTAAAGTTGAAAAAAAAAGAATGTCTTAATTAATAGTGGTGGTGGGTTTTCCTGATTTTTTCACAGAAAGAAAGACAGTAAGCTTAGATCAAATAGGAAATAGAGGTATCTGATAGATAGTTATCTATCGTGATGGTATATTTTTATGCTTTTTGCTTAGTAAGGAAAGGCATTAATAGCAAAACAAACAATAAGTCTTACTATTCTTACATGCTCCATATAGAAGTAGAAGCATTCCTTTGATATTTCCAAGGAAAAGACCTGTGTATCATTGTATTTGTACTAAATGCTTCCTGATTTTACCAGAAACCCTAAAATATAGAAATTTGTTACGAGTGTATTCATTGAATTGGTTCATCAATAAATAGTCTTACCTATTTTGACTCTGCGCTATTGATTCCGCTATGATTATTAATCAATAATAGAATAATTCCTTCATAGAAATAGGGGACATAATTCACATGGATATAGTAAGTCTTGCTTGGGCTGCTTTAATGGTAGTCTTTACATTTTCCCTTTCACTTGTAGTATGGGGAAGGAGTGGACTCTAAGGCTGGGCACTACTAATTGCTCAATCGAACCGTATCAATTCTTTATTGATCATTTTGCGAAGCCCTAAAAAAAGAAAAATGTCTTCCAAATTGTACTGGAATACAGTAATGAATGATTACCATAATTGTATTTCGAAACTCAAATCTACACATGATAGGCGATTTTTTCCAACCTAATTTTTCCTAAATATTCTATTTTAGTGAATCAGCTCTTATCATAATTATGGATATTACAATAAGAAAAACTAATACTATTTTTTTTTTTTTCTTTATTTATTTCCCTTTTTCTTTTACCTTTCTAAAAGAAAGTCGTTCTGCTATTACGACAATACATATTTTCTTTCTATCGGAAACGAAGCGATTAGTGATTGGCCAAAGAGATCCGACACATAATAAAATGAGATCTTTCTTCTGTTGAGCGATCCACATATCACACATTTAACATTTGTTTTAGACTACTAGAAAAGTTTTTATGCTTTTTTTGATTCATCTCATGTTTAAGCATGAAAAATGGACAGGGTCTGCTCTACTCCTTTTACAAATCCAAAGAAGTTACTGTATAACTTAACTCCGCGGATCATCCGTTAATTGTTCAATCAATGACTTGGGAAATCAAACTAAAAGAAATAGAGTGCTATCTATATGTACATCTAATATATGTACATACATATTGTAATTTGATCTATATATAATAATAATAAAAACAATACTATAGCTGGTGTGGTAGAAAGAACTATATATATAGTTCTTTCTACCACACCAGCTTAGATACTTACTACAATACTTCTGATTCCAGCCTAATCATTTTATTTAAGATTTCGAGTTTGAATCCCTTTCTTTCATTTCTTGAATCATCGATAAGAACTAATAATAATTCAAGTTTCATTCAAATTAATCATTTTGGCTGACTGTTTTTACATAGATGATAAGTAAAAAAGCAGTAGGAACTAGAATGAACAGTGCAGTAGCAATAAGTGCGAGAATATTGACTTCCATAATCTAATCTTCTTTTGTTTCGCAATAACTCGGGATCTAATCCCATAGAGATGATAAAATTGACTCCTGCAAATTCAACGGAATGAATTGCATCCCGATGATACTGAATCAGATCAATATTATGAATAACAATTTCTGATCTATCAAATCA